CTACTGATCTGGATGTAACTCAAAAATACAAGCATTTGTGGGTTCAATGCGAAAATTGTTATGGATTAAATTATAAGAAATTTTTTAAATCAAAAATGAATCTTTGTGAACAATGTGGATATCATTTGAAAATGAGTAGTTCAGATAGAATCGAACTTTCGATCGATCCGGGTACTTGGGAGCCTATGGATGAAGACATGGTCTCTCTGGATCCCATTGAATTTCATTCGGAGGAGGAGCCTTATAAAAATCGGATCGACTCTTATCAAAGAAAGACAGGATTAACCGAGGCTGTTCAAACAGGCATAGGGCAACTAGACGGTATTAACGTAGCAATTGCGGTTATGGATTTTCAGTTTATGGGGGGTAGTATGGGATCCGTAGTTGGGGAGAAAATTACCCGCTTGATTGAATACGCTACTAAAGAATTTCTACCTCTTATTATAGTGTGTGCTTCTGGAGGGGCACGCATGCAAGAAGGAAGTTTGAGCTTGATGCAAATGGCTAAAATCTCTTCTGCTTTATATGATTATCAATCCAATAAAAAGTTATTCTATGTACCAATCCTTACATCTCCTACTACCGGTGGGGTGACAGCTAGTTTTGGTATGTTGGGGGATATCATTATTGCTGAACCCAATGCCTACATTGCCTTTGCGGGTAAAAGAGTAATTGAACAAACATTGAATAAAACAGTACCCGACGGTTCACAAGCGGCTGAGTATTTATTCCAGAAGGGCTTATTCGATTTAATCGTACCACGTAATCCTTTAAAAAGCGTTCTGAGTGAGTTATTTCAACTCCACACTTTCTTTCCTTTGAATCAAAATTAAAACATTCAGTTCAATTATTTTGAGCAAACAAGTAATTAGTTTATCTAATTAGTTTATCGGAATCCAAGTAAAAATTAGACGAATGGGGTTTTCTTTGTTGACATAAGATCTAATTGTATAAAGAATCAAAAGTCACATCAAATTGAAAATCCGTCCCCTTTTCTATATTCATTATTATTTATCAACAAGATAAAAGATGAAATTCTTATTTTCGTAAAGTAAAAAAAAAAAAAAAAAAAAAGATCTTCTTCTCGTCATATATAATTCAAATCTATTAAATATAGAATTTTTTATCTTTCTATATCTTACGATAATCCTATTTTGACTAAGAATCCCTACTGGATGGGATTCTAACAAACCCTTCAATATAATTCAATATAAATAGAATCTAACTAAGTAGAATCTAATTCATTTTTAATAAGCTTTTTGCTTAATAAATGAAATTCGAAGACAAGAGCAAAAAATGAAGAAAAAAATATCTCATCCATATCCTTTCAAATCCTTCATGTAGAAAGATAAAAAACTACATTATATACTCACTTAGATAGATACTTATATCTATATAATAATAATAATTCTCAAATTATAATAAGTAAGATATCCTTATATATAATAAGATATATAATAAGATATCTTTATATTCTAAATTGATATTATAAATAATAAATATAAAATCTAAATAATAATAACAGGTACAAATAGTCAATCGAGGTACCCATTCTATGACAACTCTTAACTTTCCCTCTATTTTGGTCCCTTTAGTAGGCCTAGTATTTCCGGCAATCGCAATGGCTTCTTTATTTCTTCATGTTCAAAAAAACAAGATTGTTTAGAGCCGATGGCACAAAATCTCATCTATTTTTTTTACGTTTGTATCATAACACAGATATCCTTTAGCAAAATATGGTATAAGCGGCTTCCGCCGAAAAATTCTTATGTCTCCAGAAAATGCTATATTTTAGCTATTTTCAAATAAACCCGAATCGGCGGATGGCTGAGCTGTAAAGCCGGTCTATCTATATGTATGTGGCTATCTTTAGTGAGTGATACGAAGGGTATGTTATTAGTTTAGATCTAACCAATTTAATGAATTACTCCTAAAGGTTCACATCAAACTAGTTCAAACTAGTGCTAGTTGATGCGAGTTACTTCGGAAACAAACAGACTAAAGTCAAATTCATTTGGGGTATTCTCTCAATTCCAAAAAAGCAACGGGATCAAGTATGAGTTGTCGATCAGAACATATATGGATAGAACCTATAAAGGGGGCTCGAAAAATAAGTAATTTATGCTGGGCTATTATCCTTTTTTTAGGTTCATTAGGATTCTTGTTGGTTGGAACCTCGAGTTATCTTGGTAGAAATTTGATATCTTTCTTTCCGTCTCAGCAAATCGTTTTTTTTCCACAAGGAATTGTGATGTCTTTCTATGGGATCGCGGGTCTTTTTATTAGCTCCTATTTGTGGTGCACAATTTCGTGGAATGTAGGTAGTGGTTATGATCGATTTGATATAAAAGACGGAATAGTGTGTATCTTTCGTTGGGGATTTCCTGGAAAAAATCGTCGGGTCTTCCTCCGATTTCTTATAAAAGATATTCAATCCGTCAGAATAGAAGTTAAAGAGGGTATTTATGCTCGGCGTGTCCTTTATATGGATATAAGAGGCCAGGGAGCCATTCCATTGACTCGTACTGATGAGAATTTTACTCCACGGGAAATGGAACAAAAAGCTGCGGAATTGGCCTATTTCTTGCGTGTACCAATTGAAGTATTTTAATTTGAAGTTATTTTACCGAGAAATGAATGCTTTCTCAGCAGGAGGGCAAAAATGCAAGAATCCTCTTTTTCTAGAACATAACTTAATTGATGTTTCTTCAGAACATTCATTCGAGTTAAAGCAGACTATATGGAACAAGTATAAAAAAAACTCTTTGGGGTATCTTTTATATGTATCGATATATACACAACTCAATTAAATAAAAAATGAATAAAAAATCGAAATATCTCATAATAAACCATTTCGAAATAAGGAAATATCCCCCCTTTTGACTTGCTTTTTACTTGTTGGAATTGAGACTTTATATTCAGATAGATAATATCTTGTCATTTTTTCGACGCTTCTTTTTGTGCTCCTTAATGACCAAAAAATTGGATCTCTTATAATGATAACTAGCCAATTTCTTTCTGTCGTTTTTTGCCACCCTTTTTTCATTTCACAAGATTCTTCAGAAAATTCCCTCAATTCTTCTATCCCTGACTACTCATAGTCAGTTAAATTTTTTAGAAATCTTAGCTATTTTTATCTAATGATAGAAAAGGAGTTCTTTCGTATCAAAATATTAAAAATATTTATATTCATTATTGAAATTGAATATTGAATTTTAGATTGAATTTTCGGGGCATTCATCGAAAGGAGATATGTGCTTCGAATTTTACTTTCGAATTTTACTATAGGGAAACAATACTTTTTTATTCTTTATTATTTATTCATTCGAATTTTTCGTCTATTTCTGTCTTTTTTTCTAGATTCAAGGCCTAAGAAATCACAAATCAAAAATAGTGAATAGATTCATAGGTTCGATAACTTGTAATAGAACTGATGCGTGAGAGAAATATTAGATTACATAGAGTCGACGAATGAGATGGGTTCATTAACAATTCACAGATGAAAAAATGGCAAAAAAGAAAGCATTCACTCCTCTTTTATATCTTGCATCTATAGTATTTTTGCCCTGGTGGATTTCTCTCTTATTTCAAAAAAGTCTGGAATCGTGGGTTACTTATTGGTGGAATCCTAGTCAATCCGAAACTTTTTTGAATGATATTGAAGAAAAGAGTATTTTAGAAAAATTCATAGAATTAAAGGAACTCCTCTTCTTAGAAGAAATGATCAAGGAATACTCGGAGACACATCTACAAAACCTTCGTATAGGAATTCACAAAGAAACAATCCAATTAATCAAGATACACAATGAGGGTCGTATTCATACGATTTTGCACTTCTCGACAAATATAATATGTTTCATTATTCTAAGTGGTTATTCTATTTTGGGTAATAAAGAACTTGTTATTCTTAACTCTTGGGCTCAGGAATTCCTATATAACTTAAGTGACACAATAAAAGCTTTTTCTCTTCTTTTATTAACCGATTTATGTATTGGATTTCATTCGCCCCATGGTTGGGAATTGATGATTGGCTTTGTCTACAAGGATTTTGGATTTGTTCATAATGATCAAATTATATCTGGCCTTGTTTCAACTTTTCCAGTCATTCTAGATACAATTTTCAAATATTGGATTTTCCGTTATTTAAATCGCGTATCTCCGTCACTTGTAGTGATTTATCATTCAATGAATGACTAAAAAATAGTCTACTTAATCCAATTATAATGTTTCTTACTTTGCAGTTGTACATAAGCAAAACATTGAAAATTGCTTTCTATTTCTACCCATCCCGGAGATTCATCCTATATTCCTATATATTAATCGAGTCAAATTATTCCAGTAAATAACAGAATCGTGGATAGGAAACTCCATTAGTGACCTACCCCAATTTATTGTAGAAATTTTCGGGATCAATGATTGGACCATGCAAACTAGAAATAATTTTTCTTGGATAAAGGAACAGATTACTCGATCTATTTCCGTATCGCTCATGATATATATAATAACTCGTACACCCATTTCAAATGCATATCCCATTTTTGCACAGCAGGGTTATGAAAATCCACGAGAAGCGACTGGACGTATTGTATGCGCCAATTGCCATTTAGCTAATAAACCGGTGGATATTGAGGTTCCGCAAGCGATACTTCCCGATACTGTATTTGAAGCAGTTGTTCGAATTCCTTATGATACGCAACTGAAACAAGTTCTTGCTAATGGTAAAAAAGGGGCTTTGAATGTAGGGGCTGTTCTTATTTTACCAGAGGGTTTTGAATTAGCCCCTCCCGATCGTATTTCCCCCGAGATAAAAGAAAAGATGGGTAATCTGTCTTTTCAGAGCTATCGCCCCAATCAAAAAAATATTCTTGTCATAGGCCCTGTTCCTGGTCAGAAATATAGTGAAATGACCTTTCCTATTCTTTCCCCGGACCCCGCTACTAAGAAAGACGTTCACTTCTTAAAATATCCTATCTACGTAGGTGGAAACAGGGGAAGGGGCC